GGGCCTTGAATCCGCATTTTTCTCATTCACCTATCGCAAATTGATCCGCAGTAGGATTTTTTTTTCTTTTTTGCTCTTTTTCCGCGATATTTGTATTTTACGTACTCGTACGGAAGAAATGCAATTAGGAATGGAGATTCTCTATCAAAAAACAAAAAGCTGTTGGAATAATGATATGAATTGTTATTTGATTTGAGATATTGCGGTCGGTAACGCTGGTGAATTAACAGAAACGGAAAGAGAGGGATTCGAACCCTCGGTAAACAAAAAGCCTACATAGCAGTTCCAATGCTACGCCTTGAACCACTCGGCCATCTCTCCTACATAATCTTATTATTGACCAGAAACCGAGTGAATAGCGAGTTATTCATATTATTTTATTGCAGTACAGGCACGACCAATCAACGGCTTCATAGAAATAAAAAATTCCTTTCAAATTTGATATTTATCAACAACAACTTCTCTTATCATCTACCCCATAGATCTATTACAAATTCATGAACCGTACCATGGATTTTTCTATTTCATTTCAATTGTATAATGTCCATCCCTTTTCCCTCTTGGATCATAACCAAATCCAAATTTCTCAAGTTTAAGTTATAAGAATCTATAGTAAAATAAAGTTCTTAGTTATTCAACTTAGATGAAATGAAGTAATAGCTCCGCTCATTTGTACGAAATTTATATGAAATTCAATCTGATTCAAAAGTCTCTTATCTCTCTTTGTCTGATAAAGGTAAAGGGGTACAATTTGAGCGGAGGGTACACATCTTTTTTTTAGAATTTTTCTGTTTTTATGTTATTTTGTACTGTACAATTCCCTTGTTTGTGGGAGCATTTTCCCCGAAGGAGTAATGAGAAGAATTATAGAATGGATTGCGAATTATGCCTAGATCTCGGATAAATGGAAATTTTATTGATAAGACCTCTTCAATTATAGCCAATATTTTATTACGAATAATTCCGACAACTTCAGGAGAAAAAAAGGCATTTACCTATTACAGAGATGGTGTGATTTGATTCCTTTTTCTTGTTTTTTTTTTAGCCCTCACCTCCGTCTTACGAGAAAAAGACGCGGTTCGGAATAGAAAGAACCAAATTATTGAAATAAAGCTACGCTTAGTGAAGGTAAAGTTTGGAGATAGAACAACTCCTTCTGTCGTGTATCCTCGATTGATCCAGCCTCAGATACTTTAATTGTCAATTTGAGTATTGAACGAAAGGTTACATCTATAGGTTCTGTATTGCGGGTCAATCCTACTCCACTAATACCAATAGGCGGCATAGGGGAAAAAGCACTACACTAGGAATCAACAACACGAAAACTTTGTTATAAATTACCCTTTTCCTTAGCGGTATCGGGACTAACAAGAATGGTTGGGACAACAAACATCCATCTCGTTTGTACTTTGGATACCCGTATAACCATCAAAGATCGTTGAAGTAACTAATTCCTGGAAATAGTAGGCGTTGAGGACAAAGAAATCGTTGGAGTTATCATTTCTATCTAGCACTAATACGATTGGTGTTAAGAAAAAAAAACCTCTTGCGGGAAGGCTGGCTAGAGATTTCTTGTAAAAATACCAGCTCCTGTCAGTTCATAATAAGAATAGGGAAATTAGGATTCCATAGCTTATTCCCCTTAGTACTATGCACGGAAGGGAGGAGCCGTATGAGATGCAAATCTCACGTACGGTTCTGGAACGGAGATTTTTTGAATAAAATGAACGACCGTAACGGATGTCGGCTCAATCCGAAGGAAATTATGCGGAAGCTTTACAGAATTATTATGAAGCTACGCGACCAGAAATTGATCCCTATGATCGAAGTTATATACTCTATAACATAGGCCTTATACACACAAGCAACGGAGAGCATACAAAGGCTTTGGAATATTATTTCCGGGCACTAGAACGAAACCCATTCTTACCACAAGCTTTTAATAATATGGCTGTGATCTGTCATTACGTGCGACTATCTCCACTATAGAAAGAAGGAAAAAAAAGACCAAATTGGCTAGTCAATACTAGAAAAAATAGGCTTTCTACATATGCATCGTCCAAAGCAACGATTTTTATCAGCTGTAGCAAGGAAAGAAACTTCATGATAACAAAAAAAATAGGAAGAAATAGGTACGGCCTACATACTAGACTCTATGGATAAAGGATCGAATTGATAAAGAAAGCACCGTAAAGATCAATTAGCGAGCTTTTGGGTCGATACAGTTAAGAACTGCTTACTTTTGTCATGATATGGGATAAAAAGTTAGGAATCAACTTATGTAATAGAGTCGATCCACTAAAGTATTGAGCAGCGGTGTAGCATCAGATCCCAAAGATAGTAAGTTCTTTTTTCTTATGGAAGAAAGTCTTTTTCAAAGATTCTATATAAATTTCATATATGAAACCGAGATAGTTACCTTTCAGAAAATTATAACGATATAGGGGATATCTATACTTCATTTTTCTGAAGGTGGGAGAAAAGCTAAAACTAATTATTG